ATTAGAGTGCCTGAAAGTTAAAAAGGGCCATCTTGATATGATGGATAATGTGCCCCCCCACCTCTAATTACATACGGATTCCACTTAATTCAATTTTCAAAAAATTTTTTTCAAAAAATTTTTTTTTTCAAAATTTTAAAAAAAGTTTTTAAAAAATTTTTTTTTAACAGGATTTCACGGTAAAAAAATGAAAAAATGTTTTAAAAAAAAAAAATTTTCCAAGAGAATTTAAATCAATTCAAAATTCCGATAATTCGCTCAATTTGATTGAGTTTCTTGATTTACATTTCCTTTGAAAAAATGAGAAAATTAAATAAAGTCTTCTTTAATTTTCTAAATTTTAGATAATTTTTATAAAACCAAGGACTTTTTTAATTATCGGTTGTTGAAACCCTGCGACAAACGATTAAAAATTGTTCGAAAAATCGGATATCGGTTGTTGAAACCCTGCGACAAACGATTGAAGATTGTTCGAAAAATCGGATATTGGTTGTTGAAACCCCATAGTTAACTAAAAATAGTAACTATATTCAATAAAATTAAATTATTTCTTAAAGTATCAAAAACTTTCGTACATCTTATACTAGAATATAAAAGTAAGCTAAAGAAGCTGATGGGTTCATACCCCATTTATAAAGGTATACCCCTTTTTTTTATAATTAATTTAATAAAAATAATATTCTCTGTAATTCTAATAATAGGGACTTTAATTTCAATCTCAGCTTACTCATGAATTAATATTTGAATTGGTTTAGAAATTAACCTCATAGCATTTTTACCCTTAATTAATGCCGATAATATAAAACAATCATCTGAAGTTTCAATAAAATATTTTTTAGTCCAAGTTTCAGGATCAATATTTATTTTATTCTCTTTTATTTTATCTTTAATTAACTTAGGATCAATTAATGAATTGATTTCTATATCTCAACTTATTTTTAATTCAGCCATCTTTTTAAAAATAGGGGCAGCTCCATTTCATTTTTGATATCCGGAAATTGTTGAAGGTTTAAGATGAATAAATATCTTAATCTTAATAACATGGCAAAAAATTGCTCCTATAATTTTAGTAATATATAATTTTCAAATAAACATTTACTTTTGTATAATTATTTTAATTTCAATAACAGTCAGAGGGATTAAAAGATGAAATCAAACAAGAATTAAAAAAATTATAGCTCTTTCGTCCATTAATCATATCGGCTGAATAACCTCGACTATATTTCTTAATCAATCCCTATGAATATTTTACTTTTTGATTTACTTACTAATTTCCGTAACCTTAATTCTAATATTTAATAAGTATAACACTAGAAATATAAAGGATTTATTTATATTAATAAATAATAATAAAACAACAAAATTATTTTTTTTTCTAAATTTAATTTCTTTAGGGGGGATCCCGCCATTTTTAGGGTTTCTCCCAAAATGAATAATCTTAAATAATTTAATTATAAATAATATAACATTATTAGCGTTAATGATAGTGATACTAACTTTACTAAGATTATTTATTTATTTACGTATAATAATACAATCCCTAATTATTAAATCTTACAATAAAAAGATATATTTTAAATCTTATGAATCTTTCCCTATTTATTTTTTAAATTGAATTAATATTGCCGGGTTAATCGTATTTACTATCATCCCTAATATATATTAAGGATTTAAGTTAAAAAAACTATTAACCTTCAAAGTTAAAATTAGATCAAAATCTAAGCCTTAGAATAATAATTCACCTATAAATTTGCAATTTATAATCATAATTGAATATAAGGCATAATAAAGGAGAGTACACTCATAAATAAATTTACAATTTAACGCTTTAAATCAGCCACTTTATCGAATAAATGATTGTATTCTACAAATCATAAAGATATTGGAACACTTTACTTTCTATTTGGAATATGAGCAGGTATAGTAGGAACCTCTTTAAGAATTCTAATCCGCTTAGAATTAGGAACAACAAATAGTTTAATTGGTAACGACCAAATCTATAATGTAATCGTTACAGCTCATGCTTTTATCATAATTTTTTTTATAGTTATACCAATCATAATTGGGGGATTTGGGAATTGATTAGTTCCTCTAATACTAGGGGCTCCGGATATGGCTTTCCCACGATTGAATAATATAAGATTTTGACTTCTTCCCCCAGCTTTAACATTATTAATTTTTAGAAGAATAGTAGAAATAGGGGCAGGGACAGGATGAACTGTATACCCCCCTTTATCTTCAAATGTTGCACACAGAGGAGCTTCAGTAGATTTAGTAATTTTTAGTCTCCATTTAGCTGGAATTTCTTCTATTTTAGGTGCAGTAAATTTTATTTCTACTATTATAAATATACGCCCCTTTGGGATAAACTTAGATAAAACTCCATTATTTGTTTGATCGGTTTTAATTACTGCAATTTTATTATTACTTTCATTACCAGTTTTAGCAGGAGCTATTACAATATTATTGACTGACCGTAATATCAATACCTCTTTTTTTGACCCTATAGGAGGAGGAGACCCCATTTTATATCAACATCTTTTTTGATTTTTTGGACATCCTGAAGTTTATATTTTAATTTTACCTGGATTTGGAATAATTTCTCATATTATTACTCAAGAAAGAGGGAAAAAAATTGCATTTGGAGCATTAGGAATAATTTACGCAATATTAGCAATTGGTTTATTAGGATTCGTAGTATGAGCTCATCACATATTCACAGTAGGAATAGATGTGGATACCCGAGCTTATTTTACTTCAGCTACTATAATTATTGCAGTACCTACAGGAATTAAAATTTTTTCTTGATTAGCAACTTTACATGGAGTGCAATTTTTATACACCCCTTCATTACTATGAACCCTAGGTTTTTTATTCTTATTTACTATCGGAGGATTAACGGGTGTAATTTTAGCTAACTCATCTATAGATATTATTCTTCATGACACTTACTATGTGGTAGCCCATTTTCATTATGTTTTATCTATAGGAGCTGTATTTGCTATTATAGCCGGATTTATCCACTGAATGCCCTTAATTACAGGATTTAATATAAATAATAAAATATTAAAAATTCAATTTTATTCTATATTTTTAGGGGTTAATTTAACTTTTTTCCCCCAACATTTTTTAGGTTTAAGAGGGATACCACGACGATATTCTGACTACCCTGACGCTTACTTTATATGAAATAAGGTTTCTTCAATAGGGTCGATTATTTCTACTTTAAGAGTAATAATAATATTAATTATTATCTGAGAAAGATTTTATGCAATACGAGTAAGAAAGTTTAATATTAACATACCTTCTCTTATTGAATGATTACAACTATCCCCGCCCAATGAACATAGATATTCTGAAGTACCTTTATTAGCTATAAAATTCTAATATGGCAGATTAGTGCATTGGATTTAAACCCCAAATATAAAGATAACTCTTTTTTTAGAAATTGCTACATGAAAATCTAATATATTTCTTGATAGATCTTCATACTTATTAGAACAACTAAGATTCTTTCATGACCATGCTTTATTAATTTTAACAATAATTACTTGCACAGTAGCTTATATTATAATTAATCTTATTTTTAATAAGTTTAATCATCGATTCCTATTAGAAGGACATACTATCGAAACTATCTGAACTATTATACCTGCAATTACTTTAATTTTTATTGCTTTACCTTCTTTAAAACTTATTTATTTAATCGATGAAATCCGGAATCCTCTAATTACATTAAAAACTATCGGCCATCAATGATATTGAACTTATGAATATTCAGATTTTAAAAATATTGAATTTGATTCATATATAACACCATCCAACGAATTAAAAAATTTCAATTTCCGTTTACTAGAAGTTGACAATCGTACTGTTTTACCATATCTTTCACCTATCCGAGTAATTACCTCTTCTACAGATGTAATTCATTCCTGAACAATCCCTTCATCTGGAATTAAAGTTGACGCATCCCCGGGACGATTAAACCAAATAAGATTTACTTTAAATCGTACTGGGATATTTTATGGCCAGTGCTCAGAAATTTGCGGAGCTAACCATAGATTCATGCCAATTTCCATTGAAAGAATTTCACCTAATTTTTTTTTAAAATGAATTGAAAAAAATTCATTAGATGACTGAAAGTAAGTAATGGTCTCTTAAACCAATTTATAGTAATTAACAACTACTTCTAATGAAAAAATTTAGTTAAATTATAACGTTAGTTTGTCAAACTAAAATTATTTTAAAAAAATAATTTTTAATCCCTCAAGCCATACCAATTTACTGACTAAATTTATTTTTAATAATAACTCTTATCTTTATATTAATTAATATTAAAATATATTTTAATTATTATAAATCTCCTTTAATTAAAAAATTTATAAAAATTAAAAATTTAAACTGAAAATGATAACTAACCTATTTTCAACCTTTGACCCTTCAACTATATTTTATATTCAATTAAATTGAATAAGAACCTTAATTAGATTGCTGTTTATCCCTTCATTATACTGATTAATCCCAAATCGAATAAATTTTTTAATAAAAACTATATTTATCAAACTTCACAGAGAATTTAAAATTTTAACTAAAAATAATAATACTTTAATTTTTATTTCTCTATTTTTCTTCATTTTAGTAAATAATTTTATAGGATTATTTCCGTATATTTTTACTAGATCAAGGCATCTAGTATTTACTTTATCCTTTGCCCTTCCTCTATGAATTAGATTTATATTATATGGATGACTAAACCATACATACCATATATTTGCTCATTTAATACCACAAGGTACTCCTGGTATTTTAATACCCTTTATAGTATGTATTGAAACTATTAGAAATGTAATTCGCCCAGGGACCTTAGCTATCCGGCTGTCAGCTAATATAATTGCTGGACATCTATTATTAACTTTATTAGGAAATACCGGAACATTAGTTGATATTTTAATTTTTATTGTTATTATTGTACAATTTATATTAATTATCTTAGAATCCGCAGTAGCCATCATTCAATCATATGTATTTGCAATTTTAAGAACCCTTTATTCTAGAGAAACAAACTATGACAAAAAATCACCCCTTTCACTTAGTAGATTATAGCCCTTGGCCAATCTTAGGATCTTTAAGAGCTATAACAGCTATAATGGGAATAATTACATGATTCCACCTATTCAATAATACTTTATTTTTAATAAGAAATATTTTGTTATTAATAATTATATACCAATGATGACGAGATATTGTACGAGAAAGAACCTTTCAAGGCCAACATACATACTCTGTTGCTTTAGGACTACGATGAGGAATAATTTTATTTATTACCTCTGAAGTTTTATTTTTTTTAAGATTTTTCTGGAGCTTCTATCATAGAAGACTAGCACCATCAATTGACTTAGGAATAAATTGACCCCCCAAAAACATTATTGCTTTCAATCCAAGAAGAATCCCATTACTAAACACTATTATTCTACTAAGTTCAGGTTTAAGAATTACTTGAACTCACCATAGTATTATAGAAAATAACTTTAATCAAGCTTTACAAAGATTAGCTATTACTATTATCTTAGGATTATATTTTACCTTACTTCAAGGTATTGAATATCTGGAAGCCCCTTTCTCAATAGCTGATTCTGTATACGGAAGAAGATTTTTTATAGCAACCGGATTTCACGGATTACATGTAATTATTGGAACTACCTTTTTAGCCATTTGCTTAGTACGATTATTAAATAATCATTTTAGAAATTCTCATCATTTTGGGTTCGAAGCTGCAGCTTGATACTGACATTTCGTAGATGTAGTTTGATTATTTTTATATTTATCTATTTATTGATGAGGAAGATATTTATATAGTATAAACATTACAATTGATTTCCAATCAAAAAATCTATTAATAGTATAAATAATAATAATATTAATATTAACAGTAATCTTAATCACTTTGATTTTAATTATTTTAATCATAATTAGATCCATCATTTCAAAAAAAACCTTTAAAGATCGAGAAAAAAGATCCCCATTTGAATGTGGGTTTGACCCTAAAAATTCAGCTCGTTTACCTTTCTCAATCCACTTTTTTCTAATCGCTTTAATTTTTCTTATTTTTGATGTAGAAATTACATTAATTTTACCTTTCATTTATTCAATGAAAATCTCCAGAATTACAACTCTTTCTGTAAATGTTTCTTTGTTTATTGCAATTTTATTATCAGGACTTTACCACGAATGAAACCAAGGGGCACTAAATTGATCCTTCTAAATAGGATAATAGTTAAATTAACATTTAATTTGCATTTAAAAAATACTGACTATCAGTTTATCTTAAATAAGAAGCAATAACTGCGTTTAGTTTCGACCTAAAAGTTTGATAAATATTATCCTTATTTAAAATTAATTGAAACCAAAATAGAGGTAAATCACTGTTAATGATTTTAATGAATAATTTTCCAATTAAAGAAATATCTTATTTAAGCTTCTAACTTAAAACTTAGCATTTATGTTAATATTTCTATTTATATAGTTTATTTAAAACATTATATTTTCATTATAAAAAAAGATTTAATCTTATAAATACTTGAAAATTCAAAATTTCCCTAATATCTTCAATATTATGCTCTTTATAAGCTATTCAAGTAAAAATTAAAAATTATTAAAATAATAATTCATCCTAGAAATATTATCAAATAAAATTTTAAATTATTTTTAAATAAGTACTGTAATAAAATAGAGGAATGCTTTAAATAATTAAATAAACCCCGTCTTCCTAAAAATTCTGACCAACCTTGATCTAAAAATTTTCTATTAATTTTACCAATTTTGATAAAAGAATAATTTATACCAAAAGTAAAAATATAAGGTATATTTCATATACTAGAAAAAAAATTTATTAAACTATAATTATTATAGCTAAATAATCTATAAATTAATGTCAACCGAGAAATTTCAAACCCTACCAAACCTCCAATTATAACTATTAGTAAAGTAAAAATTTTTATAAATAGAGGCAACATAATTAAATAAGGATTATCAAATAAAACCCATATTAGCCCTCTTCCTGAAAAAACAACAATTAAGAACATAAATCCTATTCTATAAAATATATAATCTAAGTGCTCAACAATTCTATTTAATGAAAAATGATGGATATTAGTATACATAAGATAATAAACTAATCGAACTCTATATGAAACAGTAAACCCTAAAGATAAAAACATAACTATATAAACAAATAAATTTAATGTTCTTATTGAATAAAATTCTATAATTAAATCCTTAGAATAAAAGCCAGAAAAAAAAGGAATCCCGCATAAACTTAGATTTCTAACATTAAAATAAACCACAGTCATAGGAATTTTATTAATTAAACTTCCCATAAAACGAATATCTTGACAATTTCCTATTAAATGAATAAAATTACCAGCACATATGAATAACAAAGCCTTAAATAAAGCATGAGTTAATAAATGAAAAAAAGCTAAATTCTGAGCCCCTAATCCTAAAATCGTAAATATAAGCCCTAATTGACTTAGTGTAGATAAAGCAATAATTTTTTTTAAATCAAACTCAAAATTAGCCCCTAAACCTGCTATAAATATCGTAATTAAACCAACAAATAATAAAATTAAATTAAAATTTATAATTAAAAAATGAAAACGAATTATCAAATAAACACCGGCAGTTACTAAAGTCGAAGAATGAACCAAAGCAGAAACAGGAGTAGGAGCTGCTATAGCAGCAGGAAGCCAGGAAGAAAAAGGAATCTGAGCTCTCTTGGTAAAAGCAGCAATTAAAACTAATAAACCTACGATATTCAATTTTGAGTCTAAAATAAAATATTCTAAATATAAAGTAAAATTCCAACTACCAAAATTTATTATTCATGCAATAGCTATTAATAATATTACATCACCAACTCGATTTGATAAAGCTGTTAATATACCAGCATTATAGGACTTTACATTTTGATAATAAATTACTAAACAGTAAGAAACTAAACCTAACCCATCTCAACCTAATAAAATAGAAATTAAATTAGGACTTAAAATTATAAGTATTATAGAAAAAACAAATATTACAACTAATAAGATAAATCGAGAAGAATTTAAATCATTAGATATATAAGATTTTCTGTATAAAATTACTATCGAGGAAATAAGTAACACAAAAGCCGTGAATAATCTAGATATCCAATCGAATATCAGTAAAAATTCAATATTTAAAGAATTTAAATTAAATAAATTAAATTCAATAAAATAAACTTTGTTTATCAACAATAAATATAATCTAAAAAAAAATGTTTTAAAGAAAAATAATATTAATAATATAAAAAAAACATTAAAAATTGAAATTATTTAAGATTAACCATATAATTTCCTTGATTCCACAAATCAAAATTTTAAATAAACTACTTAAATAAATTAAAAACAAATCTCTTTTTAATAAAATTAAATTTAAAGGTACCCAATGTATAAAAAGTAAAATCAATTCACGATGATTAATACTCAAAAAATTAAAAATTCCATTATAAAATTGACCATGTTGACTAAAAGAGTATAAAAATAAACAATATACCGCTCTAAAAAAAGAAATTAAAATTATTAAATATATAAACAATCAGGAATAATTAATCAATCTAGTAATCAAAATAATCTCACCCAATAAATTTAATGAAGGAGGGGCAGCTATATTAGAAGTTACTAAAAGAAACCACCAAAGAGATATGAAAGGAATTAAATTCAGTATACCCTTATTAATATAAATTCTACGCCTATAAAAACGTTCATAATTAATATTAACTAAAACAAATAAACCTGACGAACATAAACCATGAGCTAATATTATAATTAGAGAACCTGTAATACCTCAAATATTAAAGGTTAAAAGTCCTCTTAATAATAAACCCATATGAACAACAGAAGAATAAGCAATTAAAGATTTTAAATCTCTTTGACGCAAACAAGTTAAAGATACAATAATACCACCTAATAAAGATAAATTAATTAAAAAAAAATTAACTTTCATTCCTAATATCAAAAATAAATTTATAAAACGAATCAATCCATATCTTCCTAACTTTAATATAACCCCAGCTAAAACCATTGATCCTGCTACAGAAGCCTCTACATGAGCTTTAGGAAGCCATAAATGAAATATAAATATCGGTAATTTAACTAAAAATACAGTAATTATTATGAAATATATTACTAATCTAGATAAATCTACATTTCTAACATTAAAATCTAAAGAATAAAAATTTGTATAAAAATATATAATAAACAGTAATATAGGTAAAGAAGCAATAATAGTATAAAAAAATATGTATATACCTGCTTGGATACGCTCAGGTTGATACCCTCACCCCATAATTAAAAATAAAACAGGAATTAAACTAGCTTCAAAAAATAAATAAAATAAAAATATATTTAAAGAAAAAAAAGTAAATACTAATATTATAAGTAATATAATTGAAAATAAACTAAATAACTCTGTATAATCATTTAATTTATAAATCTTTTCTCTAGCCATAAATATCAAAAATAAAATTCAGATACTTAGTAAAACTAAAAAGTAAGATAAAAAATCGGACCCTATAAAATAACTAATAAACCTATAATGAAAAAAGCTAATTTTTGTTAAAAAATATAATCTTATTAAAACTAGTAAATTTTTAATTAACCAAAATTTATTTAAAAAACAAAGAGGGATCATTAAAATCATAAATATAATTAAAATTATCATAAAACATTAAAAGAAACAAAATAATCATTGCCATAAGAACGAATTATAGAAACTAATAAAGACAAACCTAAAGCCCTTTCGCAAACTCTTATAGTCAAAAAAAACAAAACAAAATATAATTCATAATTAAAACTAATTAAATAATAATAGATAAAAAAAAATAATACTAAAATTACAAACTCTATTCTTAATAATATTGTCAATAAATGCTTACGATTTAGAGAAAAACTAATTATTCTACTAATAAATATGTAAATATAATGAATTATCATATTTTAATAATTTAAAAAAAATATTGGTCTTGTAAACCAACAATAAGATTATTCTTTTAAAATGTCAGAGGAAACCTAATATCTTTAATCTCCAAAATTAATATTTTTAATTAAAACTACCCTCTGAAATAAATGTTTTACTAATCACATCTTCAATAATAATATTCTTAAAGCACCCACTTTCCCTAGGTTTAATTATCTTAATTCACACAATTCTTACTTGTTTAGTAATAGGATGAATAAGAATCAACTACTGATTTTCCTATATTTTAATTTTAATTATAATCGGAGGATTACTAGTATTATTTATTTATATAACAAGAATCGCCTCAAATGAAAAATTCAAATTCAATAAAATTTTAATAATTATTATAATATCAATAATAATTTTAATATTTTTTCTAAACTCTAAAATATCAATATTTAGGGAAATCTTTTATTTAAATAATGAATTAATGAACAATATACTTGAAAATAAAAATTTTAAATTTAATATAACTAAATTTTTAAATTTTCCAAACTCAAACTTATTTATTATTATTATTTTCTACCTACTAATTGCTATAATCGCAGTAGTAAAGATCACAAAACTAAACTATGGGCCATTACGACAATTAAAATATGAAAATACCTTTACGAAAAAATAATCATTTAATCAAAATTCTAAACAACACTCTAATTGACCTACCCACTCCTTCGAATATTTCTTACATATGAAATTTTGGATCTTTATTAGGATTATGCTTAATAATTCAAATCTTAACAGGGCTATTCTTAACTATACATTATTGTGCCAATATCGAAATAGCCTTTAATAGAGTATCTCATATTTGTCGAGACGTAAATATAGGATGATTAATCCGTACAATTCATGCAAATGGCGCCTCTTTCTTTTTTATTTGTCTTTACATACATATTGGGCGAGGCCTATACTTTGGTTCGTATAATTTGATTAATACTTGAATAACAGGAACTACTATCTTATTTTTAACAATAGCAACTGCATTCTTAGGATATGTACTACCTTGGGGACAAATATCATTCTGAGGAGCTACAGTAATTACAAACCTATTATCTGCAATCCCTTATCTTGGAAATTCAATTGTAATTTGATTATGAGGTGGATTTGCTGTCGATAACGCTACTCTAACTCGATTCTATTCCTTCCATTTTTTGCTACCTTTCATTATTAGAGCTTTCATTATAATCCACTTATTATTCTTACACCAAACAGGTTCAAATAACCCTTTAGGAACAAACTCTAATTTAGACAAAATCCCCTTTCACCCATACTTTTCATTTAAGGACTTACTTGGATTCTTAATAATAATTTTTTTATTGTTAAACATTATTTATATTAATCCATACATACTAAGAGATCCAGATAATTTTATTCCAGCAAATCCCCTTTCAACTCCTGCTCATATTCAACCAGAATGATACTTTTTATTCGCTTACGCAATTTTACGATCAATTCCTAACAAATTAGGAGGAGTAATTGCATTAGTAATATCAATTGCAATATTATATTTTATTCCCTTTATCAACAAAAAAATAATAAAAAATAACAGATTCTATTCTTTAAATAAGCTAATATTCTGAATATTTGTAATATTTGTAATAATACTAACATGAATTGGAGCAAAACCAGTTGAGGAACCTTTTATTATAACAGGACAAATTTTCACCATTCTGTACTTCTTATATTTTTTTTTTAATTTTTTAATATACAAAATTTGAGATTTAATTATATTTAATTAATTAATGAGCTTGTAAAGCATATATTTTGAAAATATAAGAAAGAATTATAATTCTATTAATTTTACTAAAAAAAATTAACTAAATAATATTGATCATAATAAATAAACTTAACCCAATATTAAATATAAAAAAATTTAAAGATACAGGCAAATAAACCTTTCAAGATAAATATATTAATTTATCATAACGATAACGAGGTATAGTACCACGAATTCAAATTCATAAAAAAGATAAAAATACTAATTTTAGAAAAAAAAATCAAGAATAAAAATCTCCCCCTATAAAAACTAAAACTCTAATTATTCTCATAAATAAAATTCTTGAATATTCTGCCATAAAAATAAAAGCAAACCCTACCCCTCTGTACTCTACATTAAACCCTGAAACTAACTCTGACTCTCCTTCAGCAAAATCAAAAGGTGTCCGATTAGTTTCGGCCAATCTAGAATTAAATCATATAAAGCTCAAAGGAAAATTTAAAAAAATCAATCAAATAAATTTTTGATAAAGAAAAAAATCGTATAAATTTAATCTTAAAATTAAAGATAAATAAGATAATAAAATTAAAAATATTCTTACCTCATAAGAAATTGTCTGAGCAACAGCACGTAATCTTCCTAAAAGAGAATAATTTGAATTAGAAGATCAACCTGATATTATAATAGTATAAACTCTTAATCTAGAAATTCTAAAAAAAAATAATACAGAAAAATTAAATCTAAATAAATAACAATAAAAAGGAACACTCATCCATAAGAATAAAGATAATAACAAATTTAAAATAGGAGAAATTGTAAAAATTAACAAATTAGCCATATATGGTAAAATTTGTTCTTTTCTAAATAATTTGATAGCATCTCCAAATGGTTGAAAAATACCGGCTAAGCCTACTTTATTAGGCCCCTTACGAATTTGAATATAACCTAAAATCTTACGCTCTATTAATGTTAAAAAAGCCACCCCTACTAAAACTCCTGCAACTAACAATACAATTCTTAAAAATATTAAAATTAAATCAATTATTATTTGTATAAAATACTTGTTAAGATTCTAAATCCTATGCACTAATCTGCCAAAATAATAAATTAATATAATTCAAAATATAAATTATTAATTATAAATATGGTCCTTTCGTACTAAAATTTATAAACTATTTAAAGATAGAAACCAACCTGGCTCACACCGGTTTAAACTCAGATCATGTAAAGTTTCAATGGTCGAACAGACCAAATATTTAAGCTTCTGCACCTAAAATTAACTTTAATCCAACATCGAGGTCGCAATCTCTTTTTTCGATTAGAACTCTAAAAAAAAATAACGCTGTTATCCCTAAGGTAATTTAATCTTTTAATCTTTTAAAAGGATCAAAAATTCATAAATCTATGTAATTATGTAAAAAAAGTTAATTTAATTTTTTAATCACCCCAATCAAATTTTCTTAAAAATTAAAATATATTAATTCCAAAAATTTAAACTTTATCAAAAATAAAACTCTATAGGGTCTTCTCGTCTATTAAAAAAATTTAAGCTTTTTAACTTAAAAATAAAATTATTTAAAATTTAGATATAGAAAGCTATTTTCTCATCAAACCATTCATACAAGCTTTCAATTAAAAAACTAATGATTATGCTACCTTTGCACAGTCAAAATACTGCGGCCCTTCAAATACTCAGTGGGCAGGCCCTACTTTAAATTATTATCAAAAAGAGATGTTTTTAATAAACAGGTGAAAAATATATTTGCCGAATTCCTTTATCTAACCTTACTTTAAAAAATAAAATTTAATAAAATAATAAATACTAATTATATCATAATTACAAAAAATAAAAAATTAATTTTTTAATTTTAATAAAAAAATTAAATTTAATATAAATATTAATTTAAAATAACAAATTTCAATAAATTTTTAATAATAGAAATTTTTAATCCTATAAATTATTTTAATAATATTTAAATAAATTATAAAAATTTAACTTAAAGCTTATCCCTTAAATTATTTAAAGTTAAATTAAAAATATTTTTAATAAAATAATTTAAAATTAACAATAAAATTGAATTTTTTTCTTAAAAAATTAGATATATTTAAAAACGAATAACATTTCATTACTAAATTAATATTTTAAATATTTATAATACAATAATATATATATTAATTTAGCCCTTTTAAATTCGAAAAAAATAAATAATTATAATTTATTTAATAAACCCTGATGCACAAGGTACAAAAATATTTTTCTTTTAATCTTTTAACTAAATTCCTTCTCAGTACTAGTAAACTATAATAAATAAAATTTTTTCTATTATAATAATAAAAATAATAATACTTTAATTAATATGAATATATAATAAAAATAAATAATTTCTTTAAATCAATTCAAATTAAAATTAATTATCATCTTAATGTAAATAAGATACTTATTCAAGCTCTAAATTGTTCTTTCTAGATTCACTTTCCAGTAAAACTACTATGTTACGACTTATTCCATTTTAGACGAAAGCGACGGGCAATATGTGCATATTTTAGCGCTAAATCATTAGAAAAAAGTATAACTAATTACTTTTAAATCCAATTTCATACAATTTTTTAAATTAATAATCCATAAATAAAATTTAATGTAACCCATTTCACCTTAAATATAAACTTCACCTTGATCTGATTTTTTACTTTATAAAGTTTTTTAAATATTATTTCTAATAAAATACTTAATAACGACGATATAAAAATTTCTAATTTAAGTAAATTCAATCGTGGAATATCAATTAAAGAACAGGTTCCTCTAAAAAGTTTAAAATACCGCCAAATCATTTAGCTTTAAAGAACATAACTATTAATCACTTAGCTTATTAATTTACATTTAAAATAATAGGGTATCTAATCCTAGTTTAAGAAAAAATTTCCTAACTTCATATAAAAAAAATAAAATTAATTTTAAATTAAAATTTCACCTTAAAATTTAAATTATAATTTTAAAATATTCTATTAATTAAAACTAAAAAATATAGGTTGCATCTTTTGTGTAACCGCTGCTGCTGGCACAAAATTTGCAAATACTAAAATAAATTACTAATTCTAAATTTGCTTAATAATTAAAACTATACACTACAAAATTAAACTTTAAATCATAATTCGTATAAATTATAAATATTAACCTATATAAAAGCAATACCATGATTAAATACTTAGAAAATTGACATTAAAAAAAGACTTTATTTCTATAATTAATGATTAACCTCTAAATTTATTATTTTATCCTCCCCACTTTCCCTCCTATATACATACATATACAAATGTACGCTTAACTAAATGCATATTAATTAATAACTTGAATTTAAATATTTTAAATAATAAATTTTAAGCCTAAAGCTAATGGTTAATTAAAAATAGTTATTTCCTCCCTATATATGATTGCTCACATAGCTATTTCCCCATAACTATCAAATTAATCACCCTTAATTAATTTAAGCAAAATGTAACTAATAATAAACCCTATATTATTAGAAAAAATAAATATTAATATTTAAATTTAAATTATAATTTAATCCCTATTCAAAATACAAATTTAAATTAAATATCTCATAAACCCTTATTCTAATAAAATAATACCCACCCAAAAGTATTAATTTATAAAAAAAAATTCAAAAATCAAAATTTTGATCGATTTAAAAAAAATTCGACCACAGAATGCCTTTCATTTAAATTTCACATAATCAACTTTTTTTTGTTTAAAAATTTTAAATTTTTTTTTTTCAAACCCCTGTTTACTATTTTTGGTAACCTTCGTAAAAATTAAATCACGAAAAAAAAAAATTTTTGAAAAAAAAAATTTTTTTTTAACTTTAAATCCAAAAATTTGATTCATTTTTACACACGATTTTCGAAAATGCAAAATTTGAAAAATTTTTGAAAATTTCAAAATTTATTAACAATAAATTATTAACTCAATATTTTTTGATATCAAATTTTCGAATTTTTCAAAAAATTTTTCAAAATTGGCCAAAATTCAATACACAGAGAATAGCCTATGAAATTTTTCAAAAAAAAACATTTATTTTTTTTCAGAAAAGCACTTTTTTGACCCTAAAATTTTTAAAATTTACCGACTTTTATAATTTTTTTTAAAAAATTTAAACAAAAAAATTAAATTAAAAATTACTAAATTTATGAATGAAAATTTAAATTAAAAAAAAATCAAAAAATAGAATTATTATAATTTTTTTTTAACCTTAAGAGATGTAAATCAAAAAAATTAAATATTAACCCTCTAAAATCACTAAAAATGAAGAAAAATAACAATAAAAACGATATTATATTTTTTTTTTATCATAAAATTCTTTTTTTTTATAAGACATTTGTTGAAAAAAAAATTTTTTTGAATTTTTTTTTTAAAAAATAAATAATTTTCAAGAAATATATAAAATTAAATATTAAAATAACAGTAAATTTTCAATTTGTATTTAATAATTTAAATTTAAATATATTTACACAATAAAATTAATATTAAATAATAGTTAACTTTCCCGTTTTTTAAATATAAATACTTTTTATCATTAAAGATTTACATTAATAATAATCAATTAATTTTATATTTTTATTACTATATTATATATATATAAAATTTAAATTTTAAAATAAATAGAATATAACAAATTAAAGTTAAATTAAATTATAAAAAATTTATTTACTCTATAAATATGTAAGAAATATTATTAATATATAAATTATTTATATTACTATAAATTCTATAAATACACCCTATATTTATCTATAAAGAATTTTTTATATAAAATATGTTAATTCTCTCTCTTTCTCCTAATAGAACTGTTGATCTAGTTGAGTATGGTATAATAATAATCTAATTGATATTAATAAATAATTGTATTGACTATTAACTAAAAATTAGCAGCTCGAATCATATAGGATATTTTTATACAACGAGCGATATATCTCGCATCTGACTAATAGATTATATATATGAATATAACTCTTATTAATTAATAAATAATTATAGATATATATTCAGTAAATTTTTAATTGTAGAAAAAAGATCCCAACTGAAATTTAAAACATTTTTTTTTTTAAAAAGCTAATTTCTCATAAACAAAAATTTTTTTGTTAAAAAAAAAAGGAAAATTTTTAAATATGTCATTTTTTTTTTTTTTTGTTAAAGAGCTAAAATTAATCAAATTTTTCAACTTGTTAGCTTTACTCTCTTTATTTCTATAACAAAAGTCTTTTTTAACTTTTGATATTATAAGAATTTTTTTCTAAAAACGGGAAA